TTATCATATAATAATACAAATGAAAAAACATCCTAATGAGATCCGAATCTCAAAGAAAAAAGGGGGGATATGGCGAAATTGGTAGACGCTACGGACTTAATTGGATTGAGCCTTGGTATGGAAACTTACCAAGTGAAAACTTTCAAATTCAGAGAAACCCTGGAATTCACAATGGGCAATCCTGAGCCAAATCCTGCTTTCCGAAAACAAAAAAATAAAAGTTCAGAAAGTTAAAATGAAACAAATAAAGGATAGGTGCAGAGACTCAATGGAAGCTGTTCTAACAAATGGAGTTGACAACATTTCCTTTCGCAGTAGGAAATTAATCCTTCTATCAAAATTCTAGAAAGGATCAAAGATAAACATATATATATTTACTGAAATACTATTTCAGTTGATTAATGAAAATTACAAACTTATATTTGTAAATATTTAGATTAGATTCGATTAAAAAAGATGTGAATCAAATCAATTCCAACTTGAAGAAAAAATGGAATATTCATTGATCAAATCAGTCACTCCACCATAGTCTGATGGATCTTTTGAAGAAATGATTAATCAGACGAGAATAAAGATAGAGTCCCATTCTACATGTCAATACCGACACCAATGAAATTTTTAGTAAGAGGAAAATCCGTCGACTTTAGAAATCGTGAGGGTTCAAGTCCCTCTATCCCCAAAAGCCCTTCTTATTCTCTAATTTTTTATCCTATATCCTCTTTTTTTTTATATTAGTTGACATAGACTCAACTTTTTTCTTAAAATGAGGATAGTGCTTCAAGAATGGTCGGGATAGCTCAGCCGGTAGAGCAGAGGACTGAAAATCCTCGTGTCACCAGTTCAAATCTGGTTCCCGGCAATTCATTTGTATGGGTATCTATTCCCAAATTCATTTGAATGAATTTTAATGTAATGAATTTGGGGAATAGATATATTTATTAGTGGTGTTGATTATCATACATAATCGATCTAGGTGTCCGCAGATATTCTAGATGAAGAATGAATAGATGTATATTCTAGGTATATAAAGTATGTCAATGAATTAAATTATTCGATTTTGTTTCGCTTTTTTCTGCGCTCCAAAAAGAATGTTAATATTTCAACAATATTCCAATGGTTAAATTAGTAGGTTGAAAGACCAAAAAGTTGAATCTAGGCGAGTTCAGAGGTTGGGAATAGTAAAAATTCATCTCAGTCAGATATGTTCCAAATAAATCCGGTCCATTTTTTTGTATTTTATTTGGTATTTCTATTTTCTTCATTTCTTTGATCGTACTTTTTATTTTTGGAGCCGGATATATAATTGATGTTGATGTGTATCTTACAATGATGCAGACCTTTATCAGTTCATCCTATTGGCTTGTCTCATCCGAAATAAGTCTCATTCAAAAGTGAGATTCTCAATGAATAGCTATATTATTTTATTTATAAATTTTGTTATTTATACCAACCATAATAAGATATGAATGAAACCTCCATTATTCCGTCTGGTTAAACTTCAATTATTTAATTTTGTCTAATCTCTAAAAAAATGTATAGATATTCAAGGAATATCGGGGGTTGTCAAAATGCGGATTACCTTCTTATTTTTATCATTTAGTGAGCATCTTGTATTTCATAAAAATTGGGGGCAATATAATCTTTACGCAAAGGCCATCCTATCCAACTTTCGGGCATTAAAATACGTTTCAGACGCGGATGATTCTCATAAGAGATTCCTAACATATCATAAGATTCCCTTTCTTGAAAATCCGCGCTTTTCCAAACCCAGAAAATAGAAGGAATTCTGGGATTTTTCCTTGGAGTAAATACTTTTATGCATACCTCTTCTGGTGGATCTAGACTATACTGTATTCTCGTAAGATGATAGACACTAGCTAAAAGTCCCCCTGGTGCTACATCATAGGCACATTGGCAACGTAGATAATTGTAACCATATACATATAAAATAACAGCAATCGAATGCCAATCCTCGGGTTTGATTTGTAAAGTTTCTATTCCTTGGTAATCGAAACCCAAAGATCTATGAACTATTCCGTGTTTGACTAGCCAAGCAGACAAATTACCCTGCATTTTGTCCTTCTCCTGCATTTT